GTAAAGAAAGAAGATAGGCTTAAGTCATCGTCGAATAGGGGCTTTTAAAGAGCGTGACTCTTCTTTTTGAAAAAAGGTAAGACTCTGTCTTTATATACACAATTTTCAGTCTAGTTCGCCACAAGGCATGCAAGCAAGGAAGCTAGCCTATGTGGAAGAAAGAAGTCAAGCTGCACGCAATCCACAACCAAAAGAGAAAAGCCACTCAAGGGCAGAGGGATCTTGCTCGTCAACGTCCGTTGCCGATCCGGTCATCAACATCTGCTTTTCTTCGGGACAAGAATGGTTATATCCTGGCAGTGAGCTTCTCGTACCTGTCGTCCAATCCATTAGCGTCCAGCCATTACGAAGAGAGCCTTGGGGCATCCGCTTAAACCCTAGGCTTGGAGCCTTACAACTTTCTCAGCTCAAGCTATTTTTACCTTAGACTGAAGCGCATTCACTCATAGGACGACCATCATGTACTTGTACTCAAGTGACGATGAACACTGAACCTAACAGCCGAGGAGACGATCTCCGGTAACAAAGAAGAGTAGATTACCAATTAAGTCACCGCTCCGTGGGCTTTTATGATTACACTACTCACGAATCTATCTATCCAATTTCTTACTGAACTTGACTTGTCTCCGATTGCCATGCTGCGCTTTTCGCTCCTTATCCCGTACAGAACGAAGTGAATCTTATTTAAACATTCATTGCTATGGGCCGTCTTATTGCACTGAATGACGGATCACATGGGGTGGATCCTACTAATGCAATGTTTTCTCCGTGTAGGAAGGTATTTTGAACATCTAGCTGGTATAGGGACCACTTCTTTGATGCAGCAATAGCCAGTAAAGTCCTAATCTTCACAAACTTAAGTTAAGGTTTCCTCCCAATCTATCCAATATTTATTCTTGAGCAAAGCCTTGAACAGGACGAGAGGAATAATGGCCTACCTCAGGCATGTTGTCTGGAACTGGATCATGGCTTGAGTCTGGAGAGGGAGAAGCGTTGGTTTACTGATCTCTTTCAGGTCCTGGCTGAGCTTCAACAAGATCTGGTGTTAGACGAAGTTTCTTTCTGGTATACACTATGGTTGATAGTGTATGAGTCACAAGCTTCTCTGGCTGATATATATGAGTAATTATTCACGGTGATACTCTCCGGGGGCAAACAAAACTAGACTAATCAGTGTAGGAGAAGACGAAGCCGAAGATACAGAAAGAATCGTCTCCAGCGCACCGATGGGAGACGGGGCCCCCGCAAGGAAAAGTGCTGCTCTCATAACCGACTGTTTTTAATCTTTTTATGGATGTGATATATCTGATGTTCAATTCTGTCATAGGGGCTGCTGCACACTGATATAAAAAAAAATTTATTACGTCATCCGAGTGAAAATCAGACGATGTAGCAGTTTGACCTGTCTATTAATGTCACGTCCCGCCTGTGCAGACTGACCTTTCTTTCATGACACTCTCGGCCATAAGCCGTATTATGTGTTTTCGCTAGGACCGACTTCTTTCGGGGCTACTCTCCTCCCGCTAGAAATGTAATAATACATCGAGAGTCTAATCCCGTGGCCCCCTCCGGCCAAACAAATAAGTTAATTTCGCTCTCAGCGACCGCTCTTCGTTTAGGACGGACCGCTCTTCCTCTTCGGGTCCTCCTTGACTTATCTTTCTCCGGTCGTCCCCTCCGATCATGATCTACTTACTCCCTGTGATATAGCTTATGTTCAATAGGATCGAGACTACTCTAACAATTTAAAATAAAAGGCAAGCAGGAATTGAACCCACTAATGGGCCAGCGCTTGGCGTTTACTCTAGCCCGTCTTTCTTTATAGGATAGACCTATTTATTCAGTTGTCTTTCCCCTTACCTTATCAGTAGATCGGTTGAGGCCCGACCCTTGGGGTTTCCGACCTTGATGCCTAAGGGGCTGAGCTGTGGGTTGGAAAGAAAGAGTTGTAGAAAGAGAGGAATCGAGATAAAGTGCACTTTCCCTTGATGTCACTCTATTCCAACAAAGCACACAATAAGTGAGATGAGCCTGCCAGCTCAGCCTTGGCCCTATGCCTTTTTTTTGGCCAGCTCGTCTGGACTTGGCTTTGACCGGTCTGCCCCCCTCTTGCAAGGATTCGGCGCCTCCACTTGATGCTTTACGCCCACGCTTCGTTCAGGCAGCGCTACTCAGATATGTCTTGCCTATTTTTCGCCAAAGCAGTGCTACTTCCAGGATTTGTTTCGGCCAAGCTCGGGAACCTTCCCTTTAGTGAAAGGCTCTATCCCGGGACGAAGAGAAAGAGAGGGGGAAGGCCAAGTACGAGATGAGATCACAGGGATCGGGCTGGAGCTTGACAAGAGCGATACAGGAAACCATACAATCGAAGGCTAGCAAGAAGAAGCAAAAAGATAGTAAAAGCTCAAGGGATTCATCACGAAGGCAAGTGCTCCAGCGGAAGCTATCAATTAAAAGGTAAGACCGGGTAGTGGTAGTTAACCGGGGGAGGGAGCGGCTCATCCGTCAGGATGGGATCCCTCTACTTCACGTTTTTGGCTTTTCTTTTTCTTGCGTTGACGCTTCCATTCCAAAGCGGCTCCGTCTCCGCCTCAGCCTTCTCCGCTCCCTGTTGGGTATCTCCGAGGACTTGAGCTAAGGGATTGTTTACTGAACGTCCCATACTTGACCTATCGCTCCATTCGGTGAAGTACCCCCTTACATTTCTTTATCTTTCTAGAGGTAAGAGGAATCAACCCGAAATGCGTGAACCAGTGCCCTTTTCTAAGACTCTTCTATATAAAATATATTACAGGATTCAATCCTTCACACTTATGCGTGGTTGGAACATTTTTTGGTCATTAGTGGTTGATTGGATCAAACTTCCAATTATTGAGAGAGAGATAAGGTCTGATTCTAAGTCAGAGTTCGAACTGGTGCTTACACCGAAGCCCTTGCCCTTGCCAACAAGTGACGAACTACAAGTAAAGATAGAGTCCCCAGAAAACTTCATGAAGATGAGATTCGCTTTAGCTGGGTCTTGCAGACGGGAAGACATACCAGCATGCGGAAGAGGTAGAGGGACTGGCTTACTAGGTCGAAGCGACAAGCCTTAGTCAAAGAGTCTGTTTTGATCTGAACCTCGATCTCTATAGTTTACTTACTCATCACAATACAAAAGAAAAATCTCCTATATAATAAGTATTCGTAACAACATCCGGGGACCACATCATTTATGTATGCTCTCGGCCAGGCAACTACCTATCGCAAGATACCTCAAGCGAGGGGTAGGTGGTAGCTTGGCTTAGCCTTACCCCAAGCCGTACCGAACTTCAGTCTAATTTTTGCAGGGTCCGGGTAGGTGCAGGAAGTCGGAGAGAGAAGTACTGATTTATATAGGGCGCAGGTCCTCGTAGAATTGGTTTGCTTTCGCGGCAGCAGCGTGAAGGGATATTACCGTATTAAATTTAGAGCAATTTATCCCCTTCTTTCATATAGCCTACCTGGACTATAAAAACCTATGCCTCTCTAACCGACATTTGTCCTTCAGTCCTTCGGGGAGGCCAGTTGTTGGTCTTGGAGAGAGCGCTCGACCGTCGCCATGCTTCTTAGACTGAGTCAACGCGCCTATTTACTGTGCGCCTATCTGTTATCTAGGAACCTGAGATTCGGCTTTCACATTTTTCGCTTCTGAGGTAGAAAAATCTTCCATCTGGATTTTTTACGGCAATGACTAAGTATAGTCCCATTCTTCAACATTCGGAATGGCGATCTTGGCCCGACCCTCTTTCTTATCTTTAAGGTACTTTTGCTACAGCAGAGGGCAGTTGCCAAGAGTGGAGTTCACGTGTCCCAAAGGGAAGAGCTCTGGAGCTCCCTCTCCCTCTATTTTAAGACAGACTTTGAGTTTGAGCGGGGAGGGCGAGATGACAAGGGAATCGGCCAAAGGCATCTATCATCTCATCGGAGAAGCGGTCCTAATAAAGGGTTGCCTTGCCTTACCAAAAGGAGTAAAATGTAAATGGCAATCCCCGGTGCCAAGAAAGTAACCTTTATACTGCTCAATCTAATCCTGCCTAGCATATGCTGGCGTGGCAACAAAGGCCCTATTCTCATATTCTAGCTATGCTTGGAGCTTGCAATCCTTGAAAAAGCCCAACCTGCACATTGCTCTATTAACTGCACCTGCCTTCGGTCTTAGTTCGTAATGACAAAATTTATTCTTTGAAGGAAGAAAGCTTGGGGACTGATTCACTGACTTCACCACCAGCAGCGGATAGGACCAGAGCTTCTATTTACTCAACAGCTCTTACTGTAACAGAAAAGACTGGCACCGGTTGGTTATTCAACAGCAGATAGGCTTAGAGCCAGTAGTTGCCCTTGGATTATTCAAATGTCATTGCAGATGATCTTCTCGGGCAGTGATATCCCCCAAAGCAAGGGTCCGAAGGATAGAAAGTACTGCTTATTCTAATTCGTATCTTAAGTCTTTCCAGTTCCTATTCAAGTGAACGGGGCATCTTTGCATTCCTCCTGGCTACACGAATAGGAAAAGTTTCAGTTGTTATCGGAGCAGGTAATCTCTCCTGCCCTGCTTGTTGAGACTCGTCTCCATCCTATCTGCTCTTGTGCTAATGTTGAAAATATGATTATAATTGGATAAAAATCAAGAATAATAGGATGCTTAAGCCAATAAGATAGATAAAGCATACCCCTACTACTCGTAAAAAAACTATGTCACTTCCTTCCCCAGCGTTCAGTGGAACGTGAGGCACTATTCCCACAGCAGCTGGTTGGATTCTCCAACTTTGGCAAATGAACCCCGTTCAAGTTCCATCCCAACTGTCTCATCTTGAGAAAGGGCAATATGGCAATCTTTATTAGGTCAATCAGGCTTCGCACCTTCCTTTCCCCGTGGTTTAATCGGAGTAACCGCTTAATACATATTATTTGGCAAAGCAAGCTCACTGCCTTAATTTAGGAGTGAAAGAGCCCGAACAGCTTTTATTGCACCAAGAGCGGGAACTCAGACAGCGTATGAGTAGCTCGGATCTAGCTAGACTGCTCGCTAGGCCCCCTGCCTCTCTTTAAGCATCAAAATAGGAGATCTTTGGGTCTCGGCTATCACTTTACTTTCCTAAGTTTCAAAGGATTGAAGAAGCTGACTCTCGCAGCGGTTAGTGATTCAATCACACCGGAAAGGATAATTCTCAGAGCGTCAAGGCTTAGAGCTTCTTCTCTGCCTATTTTGTGCGTGGGTTAACTATTGATTCAATTGCGCAAAGAAGCCTAGTTGTCCTAAGAGCTGATTCGGGAACTGCTTCAATTCCAAGAGGAGCGCTTACTCTTGCAGCTTTTTCTTTCACAACTCTTTCTATCACAACTTATTTTTCCTCATACGGATCTAAGCTCTCGCAAGTGCCTTCCCTTCCTTCTTGCCTATTCGATAGGAGCTTGCATTCTCTGGGGGAGTTTTTTTATATAAAAGAATAGTTGGCATCAGTGTTATCAGTGCATCTATGAATCCAACCTTCCCTCACAGTGGGATAAACGCAGATTCATCCTTGCAATGGTTATTTCGGATTCTGTAAGAGCGGTACAAAAAGGCTATGAAGATTGTATGCTTTCCTTTACACCTTCAAGCTTGAAGGTTCGCGAAAGCAGTTCGGTGATTGCAAAGTACTCAATCAGGCCCTATCTCCTACGCTACCATCTGTCTTCGATTATAAAATTTATAGTTAGAGGGAATTAAAGATAAAATCCTAAAAGAAAAGCACGCATGATAAAGTATACAATAGCACCATCTCTTCCCACTACGCGCTAAGAAGGAAAAGAAAGGACAGACAGCAAGCAGGGAAGGGGATTCTTTGAAAGCCTACTACTCTTTGGCCCGCTTGCTTGCATGGAATGAATAGGCTTGCTGACTGGCTTACCTACTGGAACTATCAAGCATAAAGCAGAGATGCCATACTCTTCTTTCGTGCACTATGCTTAAGACATATAATTAGAAGAAAGACATTTGCAATTGGCTAGGGCAGTTCCCTACACGGGCGAATTCCGACACTCACAGTACTCCCCACAGCTTTCGCCTACTGAGCTTGGGCTGGTAAGCTCCGGGGCCTCTTTCCTTCCCCTGTGTTCCTCCCCCCGCTTCCTATAGTACTTTCCTTTGGCTTGGAAGGCAGCCACTTATTATGGAATGACATATATGATGATGATGGTAGCTATCTGCCTAGCCTCTGGTACATATTTTATTAATATTATTTACCATCCTTAACAGATGACTTACATTGTAGAGAAAGGTTTATCTAACTAGTTAGGGAGTTTGGCTGACCACCCTGCTTTCTTACGCTTTCTCGACGGTAGGCACCCAACGTCGCCAAAGAAATTAGCCTCTCCTTCTTCCTCAATAGATTTATTAAAATATCCATGGTGCTGGTATGCATACAGTGTCGGAGCTTGAATGGCCTCTCATTTCATTTTTGAAGTAGCAATTCACCAACTCTGGGCATGGCGCAAGAAGGTGCAACATAATGATTCTTTTCATTTTCCTCATAATCCTAGTGATCTCATCATTGCTAAAGCCAAGGAAATCCATAAGTGTTTAGTGAAAGCTCTTGATCTTAATCATCGAGAGGTAGAGTTTCTCAAATGGGAAGCTCCCTCCCATCCTTTTGTTAAAGTCAATGTTGATGGTTGCGCCAAGAATAATCCAGGACCTGCAATGGGGGACTCATTAGAAATTAGAATGGAGAATGGATCATTGGATTCATGGAGAACCTAGGACATGCTACGAACTGTGCCAGCAGAATTTTTTTCCATTTATCCTGGTCTTTCTCTTGCCAGGAACTCAGGCTTCAGAAGCATCTTTAAGCGGATTCGGAGGTCTGTCTCATTAGTATTATCCAACCTGTGCTGTGGTTGATGGCCCCACTCGAGCTCTAATTCCATACTATATTATCGATTTTCAGGTTAAAAGTCCGAGTGGCCCCGTGAGGATGCGGAAAGCCAATCCAATGATAAGAGTGGTTAATTGGGCTCTCTTCGAAGGATTTCAACCTTGATGCCCTATCCGTGGCGGCACCTAAGCCGGATTTTATTTTGTAGGGACGAACTGAAATACCCCATCATAGCACTCTAAGGTTAAGCGGGGAACTATTGAAGCTTCCAGCTTTCCACCTATATGGATTGTTTTAGCGTAAATAGACACGATCTTCGTTCGGTACGCGTCCAGTCTCTCTAAGCCCTGAAACCGTAACTATGGCTATGTTCTCAGATCCGTCTTTTCTGCTGTTCAAAGATCTCTCCGATTCCCTTTCTTTCGAAGTGGCATTGCCCAAAGTCGAATCCAAGGCTTGACACGGTCTTCTTAGCCCAGGCTAACTAGAATAGTTAGTAGCTTATAGGATCCCCAATAACCACAGATGGAGGAGCATTCGTCTTTTTAACCTGTTTTCCCCAACCAAGATATCCTGCCTATCCCGAAAAAGGGACTCCTTATTCTTATTCAACTAAAAGTAA